ATCCATTAGACAATGGACGCTTTTCATTCCAATTTTTTTTTTCGTATTTTCACCTCTCTTGTTCGTAAAAAGAATGTGTGATAATTCCGGAAATTTCGTATTCAATTCAATGATGCATTAGATTAACTAATACATTAATTACGTTAATTGAAAATTAATATTCGAGTAATTCTATATTAATTCCATTATTATTTATATATATATAATTATATATATATATATAATTATATATAAATAATAAGATAAGTAAATAATAAGATAAGCGGGTAGCGGGAATCGAACCCGCATCGTTAGCTTGGAAGGCTAGGGGTTATAGTAGACCTTGATTCATCACTTTTAACGTCTCTAATTCAAAACCGAACGTGAAACTTTGGTTTCATTCGGCTCCTTTATGGAAGATGTAAACAAAGAAAATGCGACCCATAACATCTATGTCAGCCTTTCCGTCTGAATGCATTCAAAAGGACCCGCTTTATAGATGATCCCTATAGAAGAGGAGATTATAACAATCTTTCCAGTTATTTATTTCGTTCCCTATTTCTATTTGAAAAAATCCTTAGGAAAGGTTTTTTGTTTCCCCCGAGCTAAAAAAGATGTCGACGTCTCTAGTAAACTAAAGACATTGTTTAATAGCTATTTTGTTTTGCTTCAATTTCCCTTATACAAATAAAAAATTGAAGATTTAGTTACGATTAGAAAAAACTCTACCTTTATCCATGGATCCCTTATTCCTTCAATTGGAAGTATTGATCCAATTCAATAAAAATTATGTTTCGTAATTTCATTATCCAATTTTTTCAATTTCTAACTTATTTTTGGATACAAATCACGAGAATTTTTATTTTTTCTCGAATCTTTCATCGAGAGGTAAAGGATTTAATCCTTTTAATAAATAAAGTTTTTGATCGGAATATTAATAAAACCGAAGGATCCCTTAACTATTCAGGGGTTAATTGAACGAATCGCACTTTTACCACTAAACTATACCCGCTACAATGCAATTATTGTATGTAAATGGACCTTTTGTCGAACACGAAAATAGGTCGTAGTAATAAGTAATAAAAAGATCGGATCAGAAAAGAATCATGAAAATTCGAGCGTTGACATATTTTCGTCAGGGGGACTAATGAGATTAGGAAGACGGGACTCATTTTGTGTTTTCAAATCAAATAAATAATTTTATCTATGATTCATTGGAACAAAAAAAGCCCGGCTAGGTACTGACCAGGCCAGGCCGTGGAAATAAAAAGAAAGGGACTTTTCGGACGAAAGAAATAAAATAAAAAAAGAGTTACTTTATTTTTATTTATAAATAGATATTTTTAGTAATTTTTAATATATTGATTGGTATTTTTTATATATTGGGATTGTAGATATCTCTTCTTTAAAGTTTTTATCGATTCTATATATCTCTCTTTATTATCTTTATCTATATAATAAAGGTAGATAAAGATAATAAAGAGAGATAAAGAAGGAAGGGCTTTTTTCAAGCCTTCATTTTCTATTTTTATACAATGTATCATAGTAATTATCCTTTTTTTCAATTTGGGGGAGAGATGGCTGAGTGGACTAAAGCGCCGGATTGCTAATCCGTTGTACGAGTTTTTTGTACCGAGGGTTCGAATCCCTCTCTTTCCGTTTCTGTCGATTACTTGGTATTTTTTTATAGTTTTAAGGAAAGATGTGGAATAGATAAAATTTTAAGAACATTTTAAACTCAAGCAAGGAAAAAATCTTATTTTTTTATTCTTCACGTCTAGGATTACGTCCTGGGTCATTAGATAGGAATCCGAAAATGAAGAGAGAAACAAAGAATATTACTACTGTATAAACAAATAGTTTGAGAGTAAGCATTACACAATCTCCAAGATCATTTTTTTTTTTGAAAAAAAGAGAATAGATTCTCTATTTTACCCTATTTTGACACCAAGAAATGCAGTGAAGTGATTTCTAGAAATAGGAATAACTTTTCAGAAATTAAGAATTGAGTCGTTCATTACTAAAAATTGGATTTCATACCCAATATTATATATTGGGGGGGACTCTAACAGGTCGTTCAGTGGAAAAAAGTAAGAATAAGAAAATGAGAGTTATCACAGCTATAGAAGAATTTCAATATTGGACTCAAAGGTTCAGACTGTATGTACGACTTAGTTGATCTTCTAAATAGTTATAATTTTTTTTCGAGTAAATCATGAATTTGTCTCGGATAGTATTAAAAATCTCATCGAAAGCTTACGGCAGCTTGCCAAACAAAAGCTAATAGAAAAAAGAATAAAGGTATTACTGGCATAACATCTACTATTGGATTCAAAAAAGCGTAGGCCTCGGGCAATTTGGCGAAGAAAAAACTACTTGAATAAAGGAAAGAATTAAGACAGATACAGATGAAACTTAAGATATTAAGCATAACAAAATTTTTTTCTTTGTTCTTGAAGATAATTGTATTTCTTTTGATTTGATTGAGTTATTAATCCCTTATTATTGATATAAGGGATAAGGGAAAATTTAATAACATAAAGTAGGGCAAAAAACCTTTCTTTGATTTGAACTCATCTAATCAAAAAAAAAATCCTTCAATTCTCAAATAAAAAGAGAATAGAAGAAATCCTACTTTCATACAATATCTTAATGGAATTATATGTAATGATCAATAAATTGATTTTACTTTGATCTATAAACGTATCAAAATCCTAGCAACAATCTAATTTATTCTATAAATATTTGTATTCGAATTGACGAACAACCACTACCAATATTAGTGTTGAATATAAATGGGGCGTGGCCAAGTGGTAAGGCGACGGGTTTTGGTCCCGCTATTCGGAGGTTCGAATCCTTCCGTCCCAGAGTATGCGTGTTGTATATATCATAGTATATTATAGGATATATATAATAATATTCTATATCATATTAGACTAAAAATTGCCTTTTAAACCAACCTTATGTTTAATGTTTAAGAGTCTGGTATTAGATATAGATAGAATGTGATTGTTCTTTCTTATTTTCTTATAATGATGATTTTTCTTTTTTTTTGATCGATCTATTTGTTTAAAATGATTGATGGGTTATGCATTTATTTATGATAATGAATCCCTTTTTTATTATACAAAACTTTATTGAAATAATAATATTGAGGTAGGAAATTTTCAATCAAAATTAAATCTTTTTAATGATTTCTTCTGAGTCCTTAGTACTCGACGAAGGGTGAAACTCGTGAATCCATCCTATGAAGAAATTGAAAAAGAGAGATTCTTTTTTTATTCGTAATTATTTTAAAATTTCTATAAATTTTAAAATATCTCTCTATATACATAGAAAATATCTATATATAGGGAAATCCATATTGAACTCATACAAAAAAATGTTATTGATCCAATATATACAATAAAATGTGGATTTAAATAAATTGAATTATTGCTGAGACTTTTTCAAAAACTACCCATTCATAAGAGTATAGATTACTCTGGACCAACTAAACCAATGACTATACATGATTCCATAAATGAATCAATTACATACGAGTTCCTATAAATTAGAGGTTATGGTAAAACTTCGTTTAAAACGATGTGGTAGAAAGCAACGTGCGACTTGAAGGATAAGATCAACTGTGGATTCTTACACCCACCATTTTATATTATATAGGAATGAAGATGCTCTTGACTCGACATCGGTTGTTCTGTTCCACTAGAGCTCTCATTTTTTGAGGGTTTTGATGTAAATAGTACACGATGGAGCTCGAGTAGAAAGTATTTATTCATTTATCAAGAGCAGAGATCTAGGGTTAGTGTCAATCACTAAGTTGAAACAACTTCGTAAGTATATTTTCAGTATAGAAATCGAAAGGATCCAATTCGAGCAAGTTTCAAATTCAAACGTAAAATTTGATAAAAAGTGTATCACGCGAGAATCTATTATTCATAAGATTCTTTGATAAAAAGAAATCACAAAGAATGGTATGTTGCTGCCATTTTGAAACGATTAAAGATCACCGAAGTAATGTCTAAACCCAATGATTCAAGACAAGGATAAAGGATCCCGGAACAAGGAAAAACCCTTTTCAATTGTCTCAATAACTAAACTAAATCAGAATGAAGAATCGAAATAGATTCTAAAGGAGACATACAAAAAAAGGGGGTTAGAGACTGCTCAATAAATGAAATGCTTAAGCTTAAGGGTAGTTTTCCTTTGAGTGAGAGTTACCCAACTTGAGTTATGGGGTTACAAATAAGAATGAGTTTTTTTTTTTCAAAAAAGAAACAAAAGAATAAGAAAAAAGTATTTTAATCATAGTCTAATAGATTTAATAATCTATGGATCTATTTTATATGAATTAGAATTCTATACATAACTTCTAATTTTCTCGAGCCGTACGAGGAGAAAACTTCTTATACGGTTCTGGGGGGGGTATTGTTAATCTACATCTATCCCAATGAGCCGTTTATCGAATCATTGCAATTGATGTTCGATCCCGAAGAGAAGGAAGAGATCTTCGTAAAGTGGGTTTTTATGATCCGATAAAGAATCAAACCCATTTAAATGTTCCCGCTATTCTATATTTCCTTGAAAAGGGCGCTCAACCTACAGGAACTGTTGATGATATTTTAAAGAAGGCGGGAGTTTTTACGGAACTTCACCTTAATCAATTTAATCAATAACCGAAATTCAATTAATGAAATAAAAAAAAGGGGGTGTGGGTGACTTGTATATAGCTTTGGATAACCCTTTCTTTATTATTTCCCCCCTCCCCTGTTCTATTCATACTACATTTATTACCCTAAAATTCCGTCTTCTATAACGACAAAAATATATTTTTATATTATTGATATAAATTGATCTAAGCTACGATGAATAGAAAAAGGATCAATCACGTGACTAAATGAAATAATAGGTTCTATACTATAAATAAAAATTTGTACATTACCCCATCAATGGGGTGGTTTTGTTGCAATTCTATGAACAAATAAAAAAAGGGGATTAAGTTTTTTTAGCTACTTATATTTAGTGATTGAATAAATCCGATATTTTTTTCTACTTTTATTTTTTTCTACTTCTATTTTTTTCTACTTCTATTTTTTTCTACTTCTTCCTTAATTTCTTCTTTCGCCTACATCTTTTATTTCTATCTATGTTGATTATCCCTATAGTGCCGATCCAATACAAGTCCGTAGTTTTTTTAATTATTTTATTATATTTTAATATTTTTATTATTCTATTTTTTTATCTATTTATATCTATTTATATTTATATATATAATTATATATATATAATAAATATATTCAATTCAAATTGTTTGTTATTTCCATTTGTTTTTTATTAATTTTTAATTCTTTTGTTTTCCCTATTGTGGTCTTTTTTTCACTATTCAAATTCATATTGACAACAGTGTATCAAACAAATAGAATCCGATCGTGCATAAATGGAGATAGTTATCTCCCTTTCATGACCTTGGCTTTTTTTACTTCACTCACACGACGGTCTTATTGCATTTTCTGTGATACAAAAAGTTACTTTTGTTTAATATAATGTGTGATATAAGAAGTTTTAAAATTTTTTTAAATTCACTAAATAAGATAATAAGTAATAACATAACAACCAAGAGGTGGTATAGCCTTTTTTGTTTTGATTTTATCTAGATTCTTAGTTGAAAAATCATTGTATTTTCCTCCGGTCTGTTCATTTTTATGTTCATAATCAATTCGAAATTTTTATATTTTTTTTATTGGAATATTTTGATTCCGCTTGTATCTACACAAAAAAATTTTTAATATTTTTTGGGGTTGCTAACTCAATGGTAGAGTACTCGGCTTTTAAGTGCGGCTAGCATCTTTTACACATTTGTATGAAGTAACAGATTCGTCCATACTATCGGTAGAGTTTTTAAGACCGCGACTGATCCTGAAAGGAATGAATGGAAAAAGCAGCATGTCGTAGCAATGGAAAATTCTGGTAATATTTTTACCTTACCAGATTGGTCCAACCCTTGTTTGAATTCTTGATGCGGAAAAAAGTAAAGTCGGGTCGAATGAATAAATGGATAGAGCCTTATGCTCCAATTATAGAGAAATAAAAAGTAACGGGCTTATGTTCTTAATTCGAATGATTACCCGATCTAATTAGACGTTAAAACTATATTAGTGCTTAATGCGGGAAGGACTTTTCTCATGAGTGGATTATTGATTTTATTATAAGTCCTAACTATTCGTTATTCTACATTAGGGGGTAGGGGGGAATGTGTAGAAGAAGCAGTATATTGATAAAGAGCTTTTTTTTTCCAAAATCAAAAGAGCGATTGGGTTGAAAAAATAAAGGATTTCTAACCATTTTTTTTTATCCTAAAATAGAAACCCATTATTAGATGGAAAAAGAAAAGAGAGGATAGAGAGTCCGTTGATGAGTCTTACCTGTTTACGAGGTATCTATTCTTATTATTTTTTTACTGTAATACCTTGTTTTGACTGTATCGCACTATGTATCATTTGATAACCCCCAAAATCCATTATAGTATCCTCGGTTCAAATCTAATTTTAAATGCAGGGATTTCAAGGATATTTAGAACTTGAGAAATCTAGGCAACGAGACTTCCTATACCCACTTACCTTTCGGGAGTATATTTATGCATTTTCTCATGATCATTTTTTAAACGGATCCACTTTGTTAGAAAATTTTGGTTATGACAAAAAATCTAGTTTACTAATGGTAAAACATTTAATTACTCGAATGTATCAACAGAATCTTTTTTTTTCCAATAATTATTGTACCAAAAATAAATTTTGGGGGTACAACAAAAATTTGTATTCTCAAATGCTATCGGAAGGGTTTGCAGTCATTGTGGAAATTCCATTTTCCCTACGATTAGTATCTTCTTTAGAAGAGGCGGAAATCGAAAAATCTTATAATTTACGATCAACTCATTCAATATTTCCTTTTTTAGAGGATAAATTCCCACATTTTAATTATGTGTCAGATGTATTAATACCCTATCCCCTCCATCTGGAAATTTTAGTTCAAAACCTCCGCTCCTGGGTGAAAGATGCCTCTTCTTTGCATTTATTACGGTTTTTTTTTCATGAGTATTGTAATTGGAATAGTCTAAGTACTCCAAAAAAATTGATTTCTTTTTTTTCAACAAGAAATCGAAGGTTAGTCTTGTTCCTATATAATTCTCATGTATGTGAATACGAATCCATTTTCCTTTTTCTACGTAACCAATCTTCTCATATACGATTAACATCTTATAGGGTCTTTTTTGAGCGAATATATTTCTATGGAAAACTAGAACATCTTGTCAAAGTGTTTGCTAATTATTTTTCGGCTATCTTACGGGTATTCAAGGATCCTTTGATGCATTATGTTAGATATCAAGGAAAATCAATTCTGGTTTCAAAAGATACGCCCCTTCTGATGAATAAGTGGAAATATTACCTTGTCAATTTTTGGCAATGTCATTTTTATGTGTGGTCACAACCAGAAAGGATCTATATAAACCAATTAGCCAAACGT